ATCAAATATTCATTGAGGAACATCAGCCAAGGTGTAGCGCAGTCTGGTAGCGCATCTGTTTTGGGTACAGAGGGTCATAGGTTCAAATCCTGTCACCTTGAGTCAGAATCAAAGTCAACTAAAAACATGAAAATCAATCGACCGTTATCACCTCATCTTACCATTTATAAGCCACAGCTTACTTCTACTCTTTCTATTTTTCATAGAATTTCTGGGGCTTTCTTAGGGGCGGCCGTTAGATTACTTGTGATTACAACAAAGGCGCTACTGCTCGAGGGGCTCAGGGCTTACCCAATAGCAAGAAAAAGGAAGCATGCCACAGAAGCAGCGATAAAGGAGATATTCGTCGGCTAGGTTATCGGCCTACTCAAGAATCCTCCGCGAGTCCGCTGGCGCTTGCCAAATGAAATCTATATATAAATATATCTATAGATTTCATTTAGCATGAGATGATAAAACAGAATCGCAGTTCTTTTCGGGTCAGCCTACTCTACGGCGAACTAGTGCAAAAAAAATGCACGCAAGGAATCGCACGAACACTGTTATGCTTTCAGTCTGCTGGCGGCTAAGAACGGTAAGGACGAAAGAAAAATAGATATATTTTTACGCATGGAAGCAGATTACCCAAAGTAATGGGGACAGAGAACTAAACGACATCTCAAGCGCTATAGCTCACAGGTGATATCGGCGAGATCCAACCATACACTATGATTTGAGTTGGAAGTCAGAGGACCCATAGTACCTGCCTGATCCTAAAAGAATCGTGTAAACAGGAAACTTGTGGATTGAATAAAAGGCGAAGGGGTCTATGCACCTGCCTAGTCTGGCAGGTTTTACTCTTCAAAACTCAAAAAAGAAAACGGCAAATATATCTATTTTTTGTTGCGCCCTATTAACATCAAGATGTTAATACATTATATATGATGATACATCCAATGCCATTAATAATCCAATCAGTAGCCGGGAAGGGCAGGCACCCAACGAGCCGCAGTCAATGGAGCCCGTCTCCTATGAGTTCAATTTAAATCAGGAGAGTTAGTGAGCCGTATGATGGGAGACTATCACGTACGGTTCGGAGAGCACTTAGAAGGCAGGAGTTAATCATAACTTCCTACCGAAGTTTGACTCTATCCATTATGGTTTTTTTTAGTATTCTTTTCTTAAAAATAGGCGATCTTAACCTTACTTTTTATTATCTTTACCGGTACGCTTTTTTCTTCACTTTCTATTTCTATTGGTTGATCTTAAGCGTAGTCAATTTCAGTTTATTGGCTTTGTGCTATCATATGAGTAATGGAATTCGTCATTTATTGTGGGATTTAGGTTTTTTTCTAGAATTATCCAAAGTATATACTTCCGGAATTATTATGTTATTCTGTGCAGCTTTTCTAGCTGTATCGAATATTATCCGATTCTATTTCTCATAAACGCGAAATACGATAACCCCGAAAAAAAAGGTCTATATATATATAGACTTTTTTCCCTGATAGCTCAGCGATGCCTCGGAATCAGATCTACTTTATCTTGCGAAGGCTTAACTAAGACAAGCCTACAATCTGTACTATTTCGGCCGACAGGATACTTTTTAGATAGGCAGAGCCGTATGATGGACAATTGTCACATACGCTTCTACAAGAAGGGGCCGGACCAAAAAGGCCAGTTTCCTTTTACTCTCAAAGAAAAGGTAAAAAGCAATGAAAGCTCATAGAGAAACCTTGGGGCATTGGCTTCTTCAAAGAATGACTGCCGCTTCTCTAATTCCAACCATTCTTATATCAAATGTTTCTACTTTGATTCTGTTAAATATTTTGTTATTCTGGCATATTCATGTGGGAATTGAAGAAATTCTAACAGATTATGTTCACCATGAAATAACACGAAATTGGATCTTGATTCTTTTCAGAGTATTTTGTTTAATAATTATCAAATATGTTTTTTTGTTTTTTGTTTTTTAAAAAAACTTTATAATCATTTAGAGATTCAGATAGTGCTAGAAAGCAAAGATAAGCGCGGAGAGCGCAGCAAAAAAAATCTATATAGATTTTTTTTCTGGTGCTAGTAGAGGCCGTGTCATGGATGAAGTTAGTAAGTAATTAAATGGTTACTAATGATGGTTTTTTCCATTGTCCTCTATGTGCTTGTTCTGGTTTCTATTGCCCTTGCCATGAAAAAAAGGGCAAAGCAGTACTTATTGGCTAAGGAACCGGCATGTGCTTGGCTTGAAACCGAGTTGGCTTTCGAAAAAAAGACTCTTATTATGGATCTAGTAAAATATTTAACATTTTCTATGATTCTTTTTCTCTTAGGTATTTGGGGAATTTTCTTGAATAGAAAAAATATCCTTATTATGTTAATGTCAATTGAGTTAATGTTACTTGCGGTCGATTTAAACTTTTTGGTATTTTCGGTTTATTTAGATGATATGATGGGTCAATTATTTGCTTTATTTGTTTTAACGGTGGCAGCTGCGGAATCCGCTATTGGGCTGGCCATTCTGGTTATAACTTTTCGAATTCGTGGGACTATTGCAGTGGAATTTAGGGCGACCGTTCGCGTCGCCTACAGTCATTGTTTAGCCATATGGAAATTATTCGCAGTTTTGCGCTAGCAGCCATATAGCAAACCACGCGAGACCCTATTCCGCGTGCCAGGCATAGAGCTTACCCAACCACCGTGTAAACGGGTGGGAACCACAGCATGCTCTAAAAACGTAGTTGGAAGAAAAAACAAGGAAGACCTCATGATGTTAGAGTATGTCGGTTCACAAAGCAAACGAATGATTCTAGCTCAAACAACCCAAGACCACTACGCTAGCCTGCTCTTGTATGAGATGAGCCCCTGCTCTGGCAAATCAAAGTCTCTTTCGGTCAAACTGGACCTGCAGTTAATCACGAGGAACTCCTTGTGGTAATGCACACGAGTGCGCGCTGTCAAGCTCTCAGTCTGCCATCAATAAATTATGGTAAGACCAGAATGGAAAAAGAAACCCTGCGGGCGGAATATTACAGAGCCTGCACGAGGGAGCAGATTACCCAAAGTAATGGGGACAAAAGACTGAACGACATCTCAACGCAAAATGGCCTTGAATTAAAATTAGCAAAAAACTGTAGGCAACACCGGTGAAATCCGCTTTCGTCCAGCTGACCGAAGTGGAAGTCAGAGGGCCCATAGTACCCGCCTGAGCCGTACGTAGTAAAAAGATTTTTTTCGCTAAAACTGCTAACAAAAGGGAAGGGGCCTAACCGTCTGCTGTACCTTAGCAGACCATATTCAACCACGTCTTCTAGCTAAGCCCCTATGGGTTTCAAATGGGATTTGTCTAAAAATAAAGAGAAAAGCAATTTAGGGCGCTGTCGCTCTTTTAATGGACTTTTGGATTTTCCGCTTTCGCAAAGCTAAAGAAACCTATTCAAATCTGCAAAACATCGTGGGCAACCTGGACTCATGAATAATGCTTTATGTCCAATTAGGGCAGCGGGACCTGAATCGATGACACCAATATCGGACAAAAGGAGACCATTGATGGAACCGAAACTGGGAGCCCTATAGAACGAAGCACAGTAATCGAAAAAAATTCAGTACAAAACGAATCTACATGCTGCCATTTGCTCTGCGGACAAGGCAGAATAAGAAGCCGAAAATGGAAAACGCCTTTTTGAAGACCTATTTTCATAAGCAAAAAAAAAAATAGATATATATCTATTTTTTTTTGCGGTATCACGGACACCCAGATGGAAGCATGGAAACAATCTATGAGTGGAAGAGGTACTCCACGCAAAATAGAAAACCGAAAAAGGGATATACTAAAAACCATACTGTCTTCAATGCCAGCTTAGTGGCGTCCTTGTCAAAAGCCCTACCTTGACTATTTAAAATTCGTTTCATACGTTCTAAACTACAGAGTAAATTCTGCTATCGAGAATTCTATGGCATCACTTGCTTGATGACTAAAACGCTGCGTAACTGCTCTTCGTGCTTCCTTCATTATATTGGAAATCTGAAGAGAATGCACCATGTTCAGAGTATTAAGGACGAGCTCGGAGGAAATAATGAAAATGCATTTTTTTTTATGTTATTATTTCTCGCTAAAATTCCTCATGATCGTCATAATGAAAAAGCAAGTTGCTTTATGGTACTTAAGCCACTTAGAGATCGGTCACTAAAAAAACAAGCCAAAATCTAACGACAAAGACAAATCCGAATAGAGGTTGAATTAGAGAGCCGTATGATGGGCGACTATCTCGTACGGTTCGGAGAGGGCTCGAATACCAAAGCATTCAATATGTTTCTGAGAAAGTTCCACTCTATTTAATTGCATGAAGGGATAAGCACAAAAACAAGTGCTTCGTCTCTATTCTTCAAATACGGAGTATATGGGAGAGGCAGGATTCGAACCTACGTAGAAAACCTTCAACAGATTTACAGTCTGTCGCTTTTAACCACTCGGCCACTCTCCCCCAAAATAAAGAAAAAATTATTTATTTCTATTAGAAATCGGTCAATCCGCGCGTGTATGTATGTATGGTATGGAACCTTTAATGGGTTTGAACTAATCGATAGATGCATGTACCGTTGGTATATATTATTGATTCATTCATTATGCACTTTCTTTAAGCATCCTACAGGATTTGAACCTGTGACCTTCAACTTAGAAGGTTGTTGCTCTATCCAACTGAGCTAAGAATGCAGTACAATACTAACCTTCATTCATTCGTGAACTACAAAGAAAAAAGCTGTCTTCGTATGACGAATAAAGGGCGCGCAGCGTGAAAATAGCACCAGAAATAAAAAAGTCATACATAAAGCAAAAAAAAATATGATTTCGCCATAGATGCCCGTGGCTATATGCGCTCTATGCCATGCCTTTTACTCAATGAAATAGAAAAAAAGTGCTCGGCTGTAATACGGCTTTAGTACATAGTAATTGCATTATGATGAATGAGTACCCTTAAATGTAGTAAAATTCTAGAGGCGAACCCTTAACTACTAATGAGATGAAAATAAAATCTTGGTAGGGCCTTACGATTGATTGCGCACTTCGCCGGGCGCAGTAAAAGCCAACCCAACGTTTTTTTCGCCCTTATTAGGTTTAACACACAATGAAATATCACGAATTTTTTATTTAAAACTATTCTGAAAGAAGCTAGAATTCGTTTTTTTTGGATATTTATTTGCTTCAGTTTAACATGGTTTACGTGTTATTGGTTTTCAGAAGATTTGTTTTTTTTGTCAGCGAAATCCTTTCTTATTCTCTCCTATTCGGGTTTTATTTGTACACAATTAACGGAGGCCTTAAGCACGTATGTTACTATTTCTTTAATATCATGCTTTTATTTTTTCTTTTCTTTTCTAAGTTATCAAATCTGGTGTTTTTTGATTCCTAGTTGTTATAAAGAACAAAGAAAAAAATACAACAAATTCTTTTACTTAAGTGGTTTTTACTTCTTCTTGTTTTTTTTTGCCACTTTTGTTGGAATAGTTCCCAATGTTTGGCACTTTTTATATGAATTAAATAAAACATCAACTAATCTGCTTATAATAAAGTTACAACCTAAGATTTTTGACTATATTTTATTAACTGTTCGTATTTTGTTTATTTCATCAATATGCTCTCAAGTACAGGTACTTGTGATTTTTTTGCTAGAATCAAAAGGAATTTTTGTGAAAAGCTGCTGTAAAAATCGTCGTTTTTTTATGGTTCTTTCGATTTTTACAGCAGCTTTTTTAACACCTCCAGATATCTGGTGTCAAATTGTCGCTTGTTTACTTATTTATTGTATAATAGAGTTGACCATTTTTTACGCATTGATTATACAAGTTTATAAGAAGCAACGAGTCCTTTAACCGAAATTGGGCCATGGCCAGGGGCCAGGCCGCGGAGCGCAACAAAAAACAAAAATCTAGATAGATTTTTTTTGATCTTTGGCCTAATTTTGCCTGCTGCTATGCATGAAGCTTTAACCATTTATTCATTCCTTCTTGGCTACCTTTCTTTTTTCCTTGCCGATGCGGGAAGAGGACGCGCAGAAGCCCAATAGCTTTTGTTCGCGCTGCCCTCCCCCACCCCACCCTAGATGCTTTATGGTCGATTTGGATCCGGCCAAGCAGAGCAAAGCGACCGTGACGACGCCATCGAGCAACAAATAAGCGCTTCGCCGAAATGGAGCTGCGACGCCCACTATGCCATAGTCTTCGCCAATTCGATATGATATGAGACTAAGCTCGCTTATAACTGTTACAAAACTAGCCAGGGCGCAGCAAACAAAAGTATTTTTCACTCCACACTACAAAGCGGACTTAATTCCCCGCTTATTTTTCCGTCTTTAGCCTCGAAGACACAGAAAGATAATACGAGGCCAAGAAAAAAGCTCATAGAGCATAAAACGAATGCTCCGTCTGCCCGGGCATACGAGCTTTACTTTCTTTTTTTGCGCAATTGTAGTATTGTCTTTATGTCTATAGCAAAGAGCCAAAAATGGTTCAAAAAAATCAAAAGATTCCCGGAATATTTTCACCATCTACGAGAGATTAACTCTGTTATCGCTCTGCCAATAAATAATTTACATACGTTCCTGCTTTAATCAAGAAGGTCTAGATCTATGCTATAAGGGAATTGTATTTGTTGAGGTTCATATAATACCACGGCTTTTAATGTTTTATAATTAACCTCCAAATGAGTAGGTTTTATTCTCCATATTCGATTACTCTGAAAATTTTGTCTTATTTTTGATCTAATGAAATATAGAAAATTATCTTGGATAGATATAAGATCACCCTTGGATAATTGAAAACCAGGAATATTGACCATTTTATAATTGACACAAATTTTTTTATGACTTATTAGCTGCCTTGCTTGACAAATGGTTAAACAGAAATTAAGACGAACCAGAATAACGTCTAATCTTCGTTCTATATCGAATAACAAACTGTTTTTTTTATCTAGATAAGTCTGCGTTTTAGACCTTCGCATCTTTTTAATGGGTAATTTTCCATAAAAAAGGGACAACTTTTGTATAGTTTGTAATTCTTTGGAAAAGTCAGATTGTTTTTTATTTGTTTTTTTTCGAAGCTTCAAAATAATGGCTTTTTGTTTTTGAGTAAGTTTTTTGGTCGGCCAAACATTTTCCGAAATTTGACGACAAGTTTTAAATCTTGATGCAGGCATATGAAGTTTCATTTGTTTTTTTAGCCATTGCGGATAACGGGAATCGAACCCATATCTCCTGCTTGGAAGGCAGATAATTTACCTTTAATCTATATCCGCCTAAAATTTTTTTTTATTTCTTCTCGCTTTTTTTTTTCAATCTCCATTTACATAGCAAATTAATATTAGGTTGATTATTGGTTCTTTTGAGCCGATGATCTTATTAAGATAAGGATGGATGTCTGAGCGGTTGAAAGAATCGGTCTTGAAAACCGAAGTATTGAGAATACCGGGGGTTCGAATCCCTCTCCATCCGTAAGTAGGGTAATTAGTTAACCTTTTTTAAAACAAAATAGCATGTAACCTTTACAGATCTTAACGTTGTGTAATTATTTTGCAGAATCAAGCAAAAAACAAGATATTCTCTTTATGAAAAAAAATATATAATCATTATTTATGATGATTCATTCAAGAAAAAGTAATGATCTTGAACTGGTGGCTCTGTGCTTGGTAGCCAGAAAATAGGGCAGTACCCTGAAGAGCTTGAGGAGATTTTTACTCAGCGGGACAGCGCGTATCGTGCTGTGGCTTAGCTCGAGGCGCAACATTGAGCCATGTTGCAAAACGCGCCACAGTGCACTGGACCGAAATATATAGATGTCATAATCTGTATAGTATTGGGTAAATCAAAAATTTGCATGTTTTTGTACATCACGCGCTCAACCACAATATAACAAAGACGACAATAAAAAATAACATAATAAAATCGCCAGTATACCAATCAAATGACCTACAAGATAAACTACCGGCACTAGTGGTTGACTGCGCGAAAGCAAAGACCCGCTTCGCCCTTTTTCTTTCGACGCAGTCAAAAAGATACGATGCTTAGATAGTACACCCGCAAACGCAAAAAACAATATGACTTATGGATCATTAATAAGCAAATCTAGTTTAGTTTATTTTTACAGTGACGAACCATGAGAAATAACTTTATCTATAGGCACGACTCAGAAACCATAAAACACGACCTAACCTACAGGGTTAGGCCAAATATGATGGTGTAAGTTCAATTCTAGTTTGACGAGAGGGCCTTTGACCCATTCATGTGACTGTGAGTAATCGATCAGTAATAAAAAATCTGGCAATCCATGGGCCCTTGAGCTACCATCTGAAATGGTATTGAGGCCATTAAGAGAGTCTAATAACTAAAGAAAAGAAAAAAAAATTTCCACAGATTAAATCAAATTTTGGCGGATATGATGGAATTGGTAGACATGCCAGGTTTAGGTTCTGGTGACTATAATGTTTGTGGGGGTTCGAGTCCCTCTATCCGTACAAGTCGGAACTTCAAGTTCTGCGATCACCAGGCCTTTAGCGTTCGGCTAGCCTACTATATAATTACTGTTTCTTAGTTAATACTGCTTCTTGAGATAGTATGCCACCAGCTATGGTAAATTGTCGAGCTGCACCCGGCATATTCGACTAATGGAAGTTGAATAACGAAGTGACCACAAATTTACGCGCAGATCAACCAAATAGAAATGAAGAATAAAGGTGCCCAATCCACAGTAAGCGTCAAGTATGACAATATTATGAAGTGACGACGATAAAATAACATAATGAGTCCACGATTTTTCCTAGGTAATATAAGCTTAAAGCTAACCCTAAACTCTGCCCTTATCGCAAAACATAAGGCTATGACGAGAATTTCCAGAAACTTATCTTTCCTTAAATTATGATTATTCCCAGCGGAAGTTACGAGGCTCCAGAAACAACTATTTGTTTAGCATTATTATTTCCTAAATATATCATTGTGATCTATTTGATATTAATATGACATGCATTTTCTAATCCTAACCTATTTGTGCGGAAGGGACCGCAGTGATCGCACTATCCTCTAATCACTGCGGTTATTTTTGTGTATCTAACGCCTAAAAACAGGCTTAGTAATTTGAGTGGTTAGGTTTAAGACCCATATCAAGATTAAGTGTAATCAGATTGCTTGATCTATAGATATAAATCCCTATGATGTTTTGAATTTTTTTATTAAAGATTTATGGCTGCGGCCCTCACCTAAATTCATACGACATTTGACAAAAAAAAGGTATAACTACTATTAGGAAATTTAGTATTCTATCATAAATTTGTAAATCAATGGATCTTTCACCTCGCATAGTATTTGTACTCTTGCCCCGTGGATCGAACACCAGTCGTGATCAAACTGTTTTTGGAAATTAGGAGAGAAGCCATGCTGCTTAATTGGCGAAAAAAGAATATACGTTTATTCATAAGAAGTGTGCTCAATTCATAAATCAGATTCTAAACTATTATGTGCTCTATTTATTTATTATGTATGCATAAGAAAACAGCTCAGGCTTAAAGTTATAGGTCCTTCATTCACGATATAGATGAATAATTTGATTATCAAAAAATATTGTATATTGTAAAAGAACCTAAGCAAATTAACCGCCCCTACGTTGTTCTGGTATGAGCCATTGGCAGAGTGGGAAGTTATTTCGTTTTTGTTTTAGGCGGGTGCGTAGCACTTTACAAGCTTCGAAAAAAAGGCCGTAGGTAGATTTTTTGGAGTATAGCCAAGTGGAAAGGCTTCGGTTTTTGATACCGACAGGCAAAGGTTCGAATCCTTTTACTCCAGATTTATGTAATTTTTGATTTTATACAAAAAATATATATATATTTTTTTTTCAATTCCAATCCAATCTATATAAAGCCAGCTGACGTAGAAAACTACACAAGCCTCCTAATGAAGCCAAAATAAAGCCTATCCAAATACAGAAAATGAAAGGTAGTTTCATTATGGTAATATACCAGCCTGTTTCAAAACTTCCAGTTCCAATTAAAGCATATAGATCCGTAAAAAGATTACTATGTATAGCCACTTTGGTAGTGCTTGTTTCTCGATTAGAAAAAGAAAATCTTTTTTCTGGGAACACAGTCAACCAAAGTGGGAAACTATGATGTTCGCGATTTCTCCATGATCTGTCACCATGGAAAAAAGTTGAAAAAAAATATATATATTTTTTTTCAACTTTTTCATTCTGGTACGAAAGCGCAGCAAGTGGCAACAAGTCGATTATGGCACGAAGTGATTCATCATAATCAAAAATGAATGGATTTTTTAAGGACGGTTTATAGATAATCAAATTACCACAAATGGAATGAAAGGTGGGTCCATGTAATTGATCAATACCTCGCAAACAACAATGCTCTCTTCCTATATGTAGTTCAGAACCTAAAGGCAATAATTGAGTAAACTGTCTCTTTTTTGTGTTGGTTAACCTAAGCCACAGCATCACCGCAGGGGCTTGGCTTCCGAACCGTACGTGAGCCTACGGCCTCATACGGCTCTTCTCAAGGGGAACCTGAAAACTTCATAATAAATGAATAATAAAGCGGAAATTTACATAACATTCGCCTAAACTTCCAGTTTCCTGTTTATTCTGCTTATATGAACTCTCCACCATTCGTTATGCTGCGCCCTGAGTCCCCGCGTCGGCCTGGCACTTCGAGATTTACTTTACTAACGCGAGCAAAGTGAGCGTTTGCCCCGAAGGTCTTGTCTTTTCGGAAGAATCCTGTTCCCACTAGCTTACGGCCCGGCTGGCCTGCCAGTTTTACTGGAACTTAATGGGAATTATTCCGTTCCCTGGTTAGATTTTTGGATGTGAGATTTACTCCACGAGGAACAGTACGAACGTAGATGAATATCATCACGACCTCTTTTTCCGTATTGTTAGGAATGCTTAACGCCATTTTGCCAACTAGCGTTACCCGCGGCCTGGCATTGCCATTGGCAAGTCTCTCAGTGTGGTCAATACTGGGTGTTTTTGAGCAGCGAAGCTTATACCCATTCACATTAAGTTCATCCTAAGTCCTTGAACCTCTTGCACTAATTTGGGAAGAAGCCGTCTTCCTATCAAGGTTCAAGAGTCGACTGAGCATCTCAGCGGCGGGATTTAGAACCCGAATTCAACCAGAGTTCACGCCCACATGGCGTGAGCTTAAACACGAGATGGTCGCGCATAAGCTGCCGGGTCGCACGACAGAATAACACCCATAATAAAGATGCAAACTCCTCCATGTGAAATTTTCATAGTCATGGGAACTTTTCGAAAGTCATGACCAACATCCATCAGTCTTTTCGGTAAGGCGCGAACAATAAAAAATCTATTCCAAATATTTTCAAGGACGAAAGAATAAGCTTGCAAAAAAGCAAGCAGAGAATAAAAAGCCAAAATTTTGGTTTTCTCGTTGAAGCCGAAGGTTTTTGAAAATTGCAGCAAATAAATCAAAAATATTTTTGATTTATTTGAAAGAAATAAAAAGGAAAAATTTTCTTTCTTTTTATTTCTTTGTTTCTTTTTTCTGTCAGGCCAACAAAGCGCTTGGCGCTTTCTTCTCTGTGCCCGCTTACGCGGTTTTCTTTTCTCTTCCATTCCAAGCCTACGCTCCTCGTTTGCCCACGTATCGCGCCTATATTTAAATGATAAAAAAAATGTACAAAATAATAAAAAACAAAGCACACTACAGAAAGATTCTAAATATGACAAGTCTCCCATAAATTTAAAAATAAAAAAATTCGAAAAAAAAAAAAAAAAGAAAAAAAATGCATTTTTAGCTCTAGTTTTTGGGGAGCTTTTTTCAATTATGTTGAGTAATAAAATGCGTTTTGCTTTTACCAAAACTATCCTTTCTGTTTTCTCCATAGAGCGTATGAATCCCCTGGAATGTACATGAACTAGAAGCAATAATAAAGAGGTAAAAATAGGTATTATAGTACCATGAGAAAAAGGAGCACCTGTGGGAACATCTCTACTTACCAACCATTGAAATAGTATGGGTGCTGCCGTACCACAAAGCACAACCATAAACATAAGAAAAAAAAAAAAGTTCTGTAGTTGGACCATCTGCTCTATTTGTTTTTAGGATTTTGCTTTAAAGAAGAAAAGAATACAAGATAAAAAAACTCAAAATTGAAACAAAAAAATGATTCATTGGCAGGGCCGAAGGCTTCTCTTCTTCGGCCTTCGGCGAAGGCTTCTCTTCTTCGGCCTTCGGCGAAGGCTTTGCGCCCCCGGTACGCTACCTCTGTAGCCATAGCTCCTGGAAGGCGCGGAGCCTTCGCATAACAAATGACAGAAAAGCCAAAGGTTTCACCGTGTGGATTCGAAATGTTGCTAGCTTTTTCTCTCTTTGGCCCAAAAAAAGAGCTTTTTTTCTTTATGTATTTTACTTGCTTTGTATCCAATTAGTTTGTCATGGCCTTCTTCGTCCTCCATCAGCTTTGATAAACGAGTAAATTGACGCAAGTGCACGAATAGAGTACTTCGCCGCGAATACCATAAGATCCGGTTTACGGGTTTTGGGGCCCTCAGGCTTTGATTCAATGATAAATCAGAGAATGCACCAACTAGCCTAGTACTTGATTGCCGCTTCATTTGGAAAAAAAACATCAAAGATATGCTAGTAATGTTGAGGAAGAAAAACCATAAAAAGATTCCTCGTGTAGAATCTGTAGCAAAACTATGAACAGAAGTTAGCAATCCAGAACGTACGAAAAAAGTTCCTAAAACACGACATAGAAAAGTGACCATATTAAGAAACAAAGTCCAATAATTCAATTTAGGGAAAATTACTGAATGAATACAAGCTGTAGCTAATAGCCAAGGCATAAAAGAAGCATTTTCTACAGGATCCCAAAACCACCAACCCCCCCACCCTAATTCATGATAAGCCCACCAACTTCCTAGCAATATGCCTACAGTTAAAAAACACCAGCATGTCAAGATCCAAATTTGAATTTGTTTCCACCCATGGTATTGTGGGCCAGAGACCACTTTATTCGCGCTACGGGTCCAACCAAAATACAAAAACGCAGTATTTGCTTTATGAACAACACGCTTAGTCCACTGGCTCTTTGTAAGATTCAGCCGCTCTTTTGACCAAAGCGAAGAAGGCGACACCAAGTGCCGAAGCCCAAGCAGGCTTCTATTGCGTAGCAAGATGAAAGCAAAACTGGGATAAAGAGAACAGGTATTTTCAAATAGATTTTTTAGAATTTTCTTTGCATTCTCCTGAGTAATCAGCTTATTTGTTATGCGAAAGAAAGCATCAAAAATTTCGGCCTTGCTTTCCCTTCGCATTGGCAAATAGAGTGCAGAGATACCATTCATTATTTTGGCTAGACATAAGCAAAAACCGATAGCACTGGCGACATATCCTGCATAAATGCAGGGAGGATGTATAGCTAATATAGGATCTTGTAAAACAGGATTTAATTCTGCAAGTGATTTAGTACAAACAAATGAAATTCGAACAAAAGGATTGGAACTTGCTAATAAGAAAATCGAAAAAAATAAAGCAATGCCCATATAAATTCGCCGTTCATCAATAAAGGAAACTTTATTATTTGCATTTTGTGCCAAAAAGAAAAAATCTAAATTGTTACATAAAGCGTAAAGCAAAAAAAAAAATCTAGATTTTTTTTTTTTCAACTCTTTCCCTTTTTTAAGCCTTATGGGCCTTTTATTTTCTTCTGCATTTACACCATCTTTTAACCTTTTATCCGAGAGCTCTTGAACGATACCTGAGGGCGCCGCTTTGGATTGGCTCTCGAGGGAGCTTTTATGATTTATGGTGCCAAACAAGTTCTGCAACAAATGATGTCTGAATTGTTTATTCTCTTTTTTTATGAAGGAAGCGGAGCGAAAAGCCACAAGCGGTCTGCGAAAAAAAAAGAGATTTTTGCTGCGCCCTCGTTTTGAAACATTGCAGGGTCGAACCCGATGACCCAAAAAAAATCCATAGAAACTTAGGATCCAACACCATAATAACAAACTGCCCTCATGATTAGACCATGTTCCTGATATTTTATAAAATAAAGGCGCATTAGCATTTGAGTTGGTAAATACATTGTAATTGAAAAAATCAGAAGAAATATAGCAAGACAAAATACCAAAAAAAGAAATAGTAAAGAGAAAAAAATAAAGTGAAATAGCCGCAGGTCTTTTGTTGTAAGTTAATGCGACAAAAATACTCAGTACTAAAAAATAATGGCCCAATTCATTATACATTTCAGTAAATTTTGCTTATAATTAGCAAAAAAAATAGATTTTTTTGCGTTTTTTAACGCAGAGCGTTGCTTTGCTTCCCTCAAAGCCTTGAACAACTTGCTTAAACCAATACTAAAAGTCCACCTTTCCTTAGGTGCTTTTGCTTGATCTATTGTCTGTATAAAAAGAAACCTGTTTTCTATTGTTGTTTTGCGGATTTATTCGACTTTTTACGGAAAAACTAGAAAAAGATAAAATAATTTGACGTGTTTCCAAAATAAAAAAAATCCCGCTTAAACAAAGAAAGCTAGTAAGGATTAACAGGATTGGAATGAGCATAGAAATATGTATTGAAGTACCAAATTGGCTAATGCTGGAAGGTTGATGCAATGTATTCCACCAGTTTACAGAAAATTTAATTATTGGTATATTTATTAACCCTATACAAATAAAAATAGAAGCGACGTCCACGGAAAACTGTTGAAAACGCAGTACACCTAAATAAATAAAGAACAAGATTAATACAGAGGTTAGACGAGCGTCCCACACCCAAAAGGTACCCCACATAGGTTTACCCCAAAAACCCCCGGTTAATAGGGTAAACAATGTAAACAAAGCACCTATTTTGGCGCCGCTTTTGGAAAATAACTGAAAAAGCGGATGTTTTGTTAATAAGAATAACACACTGCTGATAGCCATTGCGATATAAATAAGTAAACTCATCCAAGCGGCTGGAACATGCACATAGATAATGCGATAATTTTCACCTTGTTGAAAATCGGATGGTGCTACCCAAATACTTAAGTAAATAGCCATTGCTGCTAAGAACCAACAAAATCCAATGAGAATTCGTGCATAGCGAAAAGAGCATAACATGATCAAATAAGGTCGTAGTATTTCGAAATACATAGGGATTTTCTAACGTTTTATCATAAAATAATAATCCATCAATGGCCCAGCTAGAAAAAAAATATGGATCATTTCGTGCTAATTATTGAAAATTCGACAGCTTTTTTTTCTGCTTGATTTGCTCTTTGCTTTGTGGAAATCTGCCGAAAAAAAGCCAGCCCAGCAAAGAAACAAATTTTCTTCGCTGAGCGCTGCGCTTTGAAGCGCTTTACTAATAGGCCTTCCTAAGATATCTATAATGCGAAAAAAAAGAAGCTTTGCGCTCTGCTAAGCTGGATCATTCGCATCTGGGCGACCTAGAAATAGTTTTCTTACCCAAACTTCACCAAATCCCTGCTTTCTTCTTTTGCCAGAATTAGACAGTGTACAGGAAGGAGTCTAGTATAGAAAATAAATACAGAAGGAAAAGAATATATATATTCAAAAGAATATATATATATTCTTTTTTTGTTTGCTCCACAATATTTACGATGAGTGAGCCGGTATACCCGCAAAGGCAATCAATCCTATTGGCTTATCAACTTTTGTAAAGTAATTGAAACCAAAATAGGATAAAGAAATAAAAACAAAAGTAAATATCCCATTAATAGAAGAACATGAAACCATTCTGTTTCGGTAGAAGCGCAAAAGATAATTAAGGGTAATAGAGTGGGTAAAGTGGTAAGATTTTGCAAACTGTTCCAACTATGAGATATTATTCCAAGAGCCAAACAAGAATGAATACCACACATAAGAGTAAATATCAGACTTCCTATAATAAGGGTGAACCAATTCATTTTGAGTTGATCAAATTGGTATAGAAGTTGTACCACTGGAAAAGTACCAAAAATACCACTTATTTGAAGAACCCAATGACCTACCAATTTAGAAAGTAATATTTTTTGCAAACAATAGCCGCTTGAACAATACAATTCGAGTGTACCATCTTCAAAATCATTCTGAAGAAAACGTTCGGGAAGAAAAGAAAACGATAAACAAATCCAAATTAGACCTAAATGAAAATGACATAAGAAGTCTTTAGAAAAGCCTATCATTAAGGGCATGACTACGATATATGACAGAAATAGAGAAAAAGTCGTTATTAGTGTAGATGAATTAAGTAAAATCTGTTGATAAAAAAGTTTTAGAAAGAGTTTCAAGCTTCTTTTTCTCCATTTTCAATCCGAAAAAAACAATCTAGAGATTGTTTTTTTAGCTAGGGCCTGCGGCCTCGACTTAAGGATTTTCGCGAGAGCGGCCAAGCACTTTGTGAAAGAATGACTGTTTTCGTAATCAAATTACAAAATAGATATACAAACTGTATAGAATCATCATTCACTGGAATGGGATAAGTTATTAATTTTTGTAATCTGTTTGAAATATTAGAATCCACCAAAGATACGATAGGTATTTGTAATTGATTGGCTTCAAGTATAGCCATAGAATTTTTATTTGCATTTATTATTACTAAACAATCTGGAATATCGTGTGTCATGATTCCTTCAAAACATTTTTGCATCTTTCTAAAATGCGGAAAAAAATCGAAGGGCGACGATATAGAGGCGTCTTTAAATTTGGAATGCGCAGAGAAATTCTGAAAGTGTTTTTGTACATTTTTCATATGTTTGCGATTGGTCAAAAATCCTCCAATCCATTTATGATTGATATAGCTCTGATTGGTTGTTTTTGCCATTTGTTGAACTATTTTATTATATTCTGGATCGGTATTTACTAATAAAAAATGGCCTTTTGCACGAATAATAGATTCAATAAAATTACAAGCCCTTCGTAAACAAATAAGTGTTTTTTCTAAATTAATAATAGCCATTTCATTTCTAAATCCGTATAAATATCCTTGAAAATCAGAAGTAGGTATTCGATGGCCCAGATATGCATTTGTACTTAATAATTTTTGAATAACCAACAAACTAGAATTGTACATAGTTCCTTTTTTTTATTTCTGTTTAGATAGCTCAGGTGGTTAGAGCAAAGGACTGAAAATTCTTGTGTCAGTGGTTCAAATCCACTTCTAAACACAATAGAGTGAAGCTTTCTATTAAAGAATTTTTAAGGAGTTCAGATCTTAAAAGAATAAAGTGGTCTGAAAGTCGATCTTGCAGTGGCTTTAAACAAAAGCATGCTTCGTTCCGGAGACTGCTTCACAAAAAAAAAAATATATATATATTTTACTTATCTTGCTTCTTATCTTCGATAAAAAGCAACCTCAAAGTTTGAAGGCCTTGCCAAAAGGTCGCGGGCGCTTAGCTGGTTGTTGCCTGCACTGTCTGTGTTGCAGATGGCGGGTAAGTATAGAGGTTGATCAAAGTTTTTGACCTTCCTTAAATAAGAAAGTGCAGTACTTGTAAAGAAACGGTAAAATTTAAAGTAGGCTAAGGACGGATTTGAACCATCTTTCTAGGATTTGCAATCCAATACATTACCTTTATGTTACTTAGCCATTTTTTTCTATTTTCGATATAAAAAAAATGAATGAAAGGCCACAGTCTTCGCAGCCCCTTAGGCCTTATTCGTTAAGAGCCGCGTGTGTATTCACGCGGCGACGATATCGCACTCTTTTTTTGCGAGATAGGCTAACTGGTGATAGAAAATGGATGATATCAACATAAAAAAATCTATACTTTTTTTTTCGTGGCTTCGAGCAAAAAGCCGTATGACACAAAACTATCATGTACCGCTCTGTAAAAGGACACAACAATAGCAGCCCGAATTTCGCCCCACTCTCTAGCAATTACTATGTAATTGCATTCCTCATGAAACTGAGTATGAGGGCGCAGCGTGGTCTGAAAGCCTCTCTAAGCAGATGAATCAGGTTAAAAAATAAGTACTAAAAAAAAGAAAAAAAGCAACATGAGCTTTACTCAACTATTTCCCCAATATAATTCTAGTTTGAATCCATTACGCGGAAGCGCTATACAATGTTCAGTTAAAAAATTACGACAAAACATTATATTGGTGAATACAGGGCTGAAAACTCCAATAATTTGTTTCCAACATGAGCTGAAAAGAGTGCCAATCACTAAGCAAACGAGGTTTATTTTGGGAATTGAAGATGTGGAAGTGTTTGGTGAACCAAAAATGCTTTTGTCAAAACCGCTAGAAAGAAAATGGAAAAGCAAACTAGTTTGGACTGAACTAACTAAAATTTGGCGAAGTGACCGGAATTTGATCAAAGGGTTTATTTTGAATTCAGTCAAAGGAGGTTATGCGGTAGCAATCGCAGGTCATATAGCTTTTCTTCCAAAGAGTCTTCGCAGAAATCGAAAAGTATTTCATAGTCAATGGAGAATCTTCTCCATTTTGAACATGAACTCAAAAATTGGCAATATCGTAGTAAAAGAAATTGGTGATGGCAAACTAGATTATTCTTCGCCAGCAAAACCGCGTAAAAAACAAGTAAAGCGTTTAGGCACAAAGCGGAAACACTTGCAAAACACGAAAAAAAACACATTTTTTCATAAATATGAAAAGACCGAAAAAAAAAAAAAGAAAAATTTCAGTTTTATTCCTATGGTCTTTACGACCCAAAAGACCAAACAAAGCTTAAAGCGCTTAGGCCCAAAGCCTCAAGCCCACACTGAGAAAACGCATGAAAATACGGAACGATCCATCACAAATAACGTATCTAGACTCAGAGATCAAGGCCGGGCAAGGAATTAAAGTTTGTTGGTGTGTTAACGCAGAGCAACTAAAGAACTGGGTTTGAAGAAAGGATGGCATGGAAATGACCAATTAGTGTGACTACAAGCGATTTATCATTGCCCCATATACCCATGTGGAAACTCGATACCTCGATGATGGAATGGATAGTAGTGGAAATATTAGTAGCTTTTAGTTAACCTATCTATTTATCATTCTAGAAGCTTAAAAAAGATTTTTTTTCGTCCAGACTCCAAAACAATCGTGGTGTTCGCTTCGTGTTATGTAGAATACTAATAACAAAATATATATATATATATTTTAATCATGATTCTAGTTTTTTCACCAATTTTTCCTTCTTCAATTTCTCATGAAAATCTGCGGCCCGTTTGGCAGGTTTTGCTTAAAGAGCTTTAACATTAAGGGCTCAAAGAAGAAAACTTGTTTTCTTCTCTCGTGATTCAATAAAAGTATTTGAATCAGCAAAGAAAAAGTAAAAAAAATGCCTCAACTAGATCAATTTACCTATTTAACGCAATTTGTTTGGTTATGTGTTTTTTATATGGCCTTTTATGTATTATTATATAATGATGGATTACCCAAAATAAGTCGCATTCTCAAATTACGAAAACAGCTGATTTCGCATCAAAATGTAGGCACAGAGCCGAGCGATTACAGTGTTGAACAGGATGTTGTTTTCAAAGAATGCTTTGATACCAGTATATCCTATCTGTACTCAGGTGTATCTGGAGCATCCAAGTGGTGTAACGAAATGGTAAAAAGCTTAAATGCTAATCAATTAAAACGACTGAATAAATCTTATGTATGTTCCTTGGGAGAAATTAGTGTCTCACAAGTAATAAAAAAAAACGCACTTTCAATTATGAGTCCCTCTACTTATCATATAACTTCTTTAGCGTCACGTCAAACCGCAGCTCTTAACAAAATCTATGTTTTACGCGGACAAAGGAATACCCTAGTAAATATCAAGAACGGACCAAGAAAAAAGAAAAATACGAATGCGTAAATTTATTATTATATTTGCTATTTTAATTTTTAGTGTTTTAAGTTCAAAACAAATCTTAATTTATAATGAAGAAATTATTGTAGCTTTAAGTTTTGTAGGTTTTGTTATATTTAGTCAAAAAACCTTTGGTGAAACTCTAAAAGCTACTTCTGATGCGCGAAGCGAAGCTCTTCTTTCAGAATTACAGCAATTGATGAGTTCTCAAGAAGCTCTGTTGTCCGAGTTGAAGAAACAGCATGAATTACGTAGTATAAGTTTGCGTTCAAGTACGCAAATGATTGGAGAATCTTGTATAAATGATCTGCTTACGCGCTGCGCACCTAAGTGCAAACAGACAGTGCAAGCTGTGTTATGCCAACAAGTAGAGCAAAAGTTGAAAACACTGTTAGCTATTCAAGAGCAGTCTCGCAGCAGTTTACAAGAGAAGATAGTCACCTGTTTTCGCGAAACAGTTTGTGACGAATTTCGCTTTTCTAAATTGCGAAAACATCAGTCAAAACTAGTTCAACAAAGCATGGTATTATTGAAAGATGGAGTTCTGAAATGAACAATTTTGCACAAAGATGGCTGTTTTCCACGAACCACAAAGATATAGGGACTCTCTATTGCATTTTTGGTGCCATTGCCGGAGTCATGGGTACATGCTTCTCAGTACTAATTCGTATGGAATTAGCACAGCCTGGCAATCAAATTCTTGGCGGAAATCATCAACTTTATAATGTGTTAATAACAGCTCACGCTTTTTTAATGATTTTTTTTATGGTTATGCCTGCAATGATAGGTGGATTTGGTAATTGGTTCGTCCCGATTCTTATAGGTGCACCTGATATGGCATTTCCACGATTAAATAACATTAGTTTTTGGTTGTTACCACCGTCACTGTTACTTCTCTTAAGTTCTGCTTTGGTAGAAGTGGGCGCTGGTACCGGATGGACGGTCTATCCGCCGTTAAGTGGTATAACCAGTCATTCTGGAGGATCTGTGGATTTAGCCATTTTCAGTCTTCATTTATCGGGTGTTTCCTCTATTTTAGGTTCTATCAATTTTATCACTAGTGCGCTGTGCGAGGCTCGTTTTCAGTGAGGACTAATATCCATATTCCTACATGTATGTCTGACTCTCTTAAAGAAATACATGCAGCAGGCCAATGCGGCATTTTGGGTTAATAATCCATCATGTTTGCGAGCAGTTGGTCAATGGGGAGGCCAAAGGGGACTGCCCTCCTTGGTGGTATCCTTTAAGCAGGGTAGTAAGGGTTAGGTTAACCAACTTGATACGCACTCACTGCCTTGAAAAGGCTACATATCCCAAGCAGAATACGTCGGTATATGTGTGGTAGAGTAACCCAGGAACCAATACCAATCTGGGCGAAAGCTTTGACTGATGTAGTGAATGGTCATAGTTGTTGGACAGCCACGAGTGATTCTAACATAGGAACCGGCCTGAGCAATCAAGCAAGTGCGCAAGGACCTTAAACTACTGAAGGCTTTGACAAAGGTCAAAAAGAAAACACGAAAATAGGGCAACCACGGGAAGTAACCGCTTCACATCATCCGACAAATGATGCGCGGGCTCAGAGGTCTCATAGTAGCAAGAGGAAGGAAAGCAACCCAGCCAGAAAACAAAGGTGACTAGTCAGAAAACGATCCATAGTTCTTTTTCATCTGTTTCGGGTAAAGAAAGTTACTCTTGCAGGCCTCTTCAAACAAATCGGAAGAATGGTTAACAAAGTGACGCTCGTACATATGTTAAGTAAGATAGTAAACAATTGTAAAAATAACCAGGGACGCTATAATGGACTGAGAATAATTCTATCGGATCCTAAATTTCTGGTTTACTGCTATGAAAGTATCCAAGGTAAGCCTGGGGACATTACTCGTAAAACCAGCTTTCTTGGCTTTGTGGAAAAAGGTTCAGATGCCCCAACCCCTTCTACTTCTAGATTGCATGGGAACTGGTTTTTTAAACTCGCAGATACGTATACGCAAAAGCCGAATCATAAATGAATCTGCGCCAAAGGTAATCAAAAGATAAGACTATCACATCCAGATATCCATCATCCTGGCCTAATTAATAGGACTGCCCAATTATTGTGGTGTGGTTGATAAAAAAAATCTGCAAAAAGTGATATGGTTCTTAGTTCACTCATCCAAAGCCGGCTTGAAAATCGAAGTTCCGAACTGGGTTCAATAAAATTGGAGCTAAGCTTCAATGCCTTAATACTTAGAGTAGCCTGACGATTCCAAATAACTATAAGGTTCTACATGATTACAAGGTAAACAGCTACTCCAAATTAGGTTATGCAGGTTTAGTAGACCGAAAAATTTTACGAGTCTGGGTTAGGTCGGATTTGTGCCATCTGCGGTGATAGGAATATGGAAATAAATCATGTAAGGACTGTTTTAGACGTTTAAGTAAAAATTAGAATAAGAAACTGAGGTTACCCGATTGCCCAGAGCATATAAACGAAAGTAGATTCCATTATATAAAGCTCACCACGAAGCGTATCATGCAAAGAAGCTAGGAAATGCAGATAATATCATACTATCAGTCCTAGGCCTCTATTAAGTAACACATCCTTTGAGACGCACCTGATACAAGAATCTCAGCAATTGAAGTTTTCCGAGTGAGAGCTGTATGACAAAAAATTGTCATGTATGGTTCGGAGGGCAGCATAGACTGACCCCTATCTATTTTTAACATGCGTGGGCCAGGAATGACCATGCATAGATTACCCCTATTCGTATGGTCCGTATTAGTGACAGCATTCCTACTTTTATTATCTCTTCCAGTATTGGCAGGTGTATTGCGCCTGACAAGGCAGCGATGTCTTGGTCGAATTTGACTATATGCTGGGAACTCTGCAAAGACGATCAGCAGGGAACGAACCATGATGGTTCGCCCTCAGAGACTATACGCCAAACATCTCTGGCCAAACCTACTTTTGCCATCCAGGCAAACAAAAGCTTGATGCCTATTTGGCCGGCTTGATTTAAAGTGATGGGTGCATGATCCTAGTGTTTGCAAATCCTTTGGCCTCGTGGTCAATGCGGGCTAAAAAAAAGGATATTGTGCGCGTCAAAGCGGGTATGATTAAGAAAAGATGAAGATATAGTCCAAACTGCACCACAACGGCATGAAAAAAATCGATTTTTATTGTGCTCCATTGACCAAAAGTGTGTGAATAGATTGGCAATTACCATGTTATTAACTGATAGGAACTTTAATACAACCTTTTTTGATCCTGCAGGAGGAGGAGATCCAATATTATACCAGCATCTCTTTTGGTTTTTTGGTCATGGGCGCGATTGCGCCAATAGAAAAGGTGGTACGTTGCCCTTACAGCGCTACCTAAGCGAGCACAGCTGTTCTGTGCCTCAAATAAACTATCTGCCTGGAATGCAGATAACTGGCAATGAGGTGGGATGTTTGGGAGTCGATGTCATGAGAAAGGTAGAGGATGGTGCCAGAAAAAGAAAAAAAGGCCCTTGCGTGCAAGAAGCCTTCGGCCCTTTTTCTTTTGTTTCAGTTTCAAACTCTTTTAGGTTAGACCCCGGTAATAGTAGGGATCTTTTGGGATTGGAGTGTGCCCTCTTTTCTCTCAAGGGTAAGATTTCACACGTTGCGTGCAAGAAGCCTTCGGCCCTTGCCCGGGCGGACCACTCGAGACCCAACATCTTTCGAAAAGACAGATATTCTATTGGTAGCGTTGCCCCTGTGGTGGAACTTTTTTCAAGAGCCGAAATGGGCATTTCCATTCAACTGGACATTGTTGATATATCCAAGTCAATGATGCTATCACAGGGTGAGATGAGACGTAAGGCTATACACAATAACATGTGGGTAATGCTGAAACGTTTGACGTGGAAAGAGAGACGTGGCTTCTCTAATGGCTCAGGATCTCCAGACAGTCTCTTCACTGAATGGAAGGAGACCCGAAAAAAATCACGAATTATCGCCAGGAAAGCCGCGGTCATCATGAACGAGGGTCGGTGGCCAATGTTGGGAAAGAAATTTACAGCTATCCATAAATTAGTAAAGAACCAACAAAGGATCCTCTCTCTTTTAGCAGCTTCCCTGGGACTCGGAAACCCACTCCTGAAAGACTGCATGCTTGAAATCTGTACTCAATTAACCTCTCGAATAATTGCCGTAGATAATTTATATTATACTTCTGGAAGTCGAACTCCGGGAGTCGATGGTAAAATACTAGAAGCTTCTTCCCAAATCGGTCTAGTTCGTCGTATCTTTTGGATTAATCTAAAAAACTACAAGAGCTCACCCGTTCGCCATGTTTCCATTTTTGAACCAAAAAATGGTGAAAGGCTGCTAAAAATACCCACAATCTTTGACAGGACCGTCCAGCACTTGTTCAAACTAGCTATTGAACCTGTAACAGAACCCTTTGCTGACAAATATAGCTTCGGATCTCGGAGGGGAAAATGTGCACACATGGCGATAGGTGAAATTGCTTACATATTAGACACGAGAAGGCAAAGAGTACGCAAAGTTGGCAATAAGAAAATGGAACAAAATAGTAAAAAGTTTGTTTCCAAATGGGTAATTGAGGCTGATATAAAAGGCTTCTTTGGCCAAATATTTCACCAATGGATCTTAGAGAATTTTCCCATGCCTAGTAGTACAGAAATTGTACTCGAGGAATGGCTTAAGAGTCCAATTGAATATCAAGGGGAACTTGAAGTCTCGTTCCGCGGTGTCATAAGTCCTTTAATCGCGAACTTTGTCTTGGATGGCTTAGAAAAGAAAATAACTGGCGGACACCGGACCACTATGACTGATCCTGGAAGGACAGAATGGATGCAAAGGAAAGGCCATAGTTATCTCTTTAACCAGACCCGAAAAACAGACTCAGTCCGCCTTATCAGGTATGCTGATGACTTTGTCATTATTACGGATGATGAGACATTAGTGGAACGACTTTTTGAAAAAGCAAAAAGTTTCCTGGCGGAACGTGGCCTCCAATTGTCGTCAGAAAAAACCCGCATATTCCCGTGGAAGATCGGAGAGAGACTTAATTTTCTCGGCTTCATATTCCACAATATCGATCGGGCTCGCTCTCATAGCCAAGTCACTTCCTCATGTAAGGTGTTCACTCGTGGGGGCCTCCACGTGTATCCTAATCCTAATAGGATAATGTTGCTGAAATGGAAAATAAAAAATGTCTTTTCTGAAAATATAGACCTGCGGCCTTATCAAATGATCAAATTGCTAAACCCAATTCTTCATGGTTGGGGCAACTACTTTGGAATTGGCAACTTTCTTCATACCTTCAGTCTGCTGGATCACTGGATCTGGCATAGAAGCTGGCGATATTTACGTCGTAAATTCTCTAAAACTCCTCGACCCAGACTGGTTTCCCGATTCTATCAGGGGGTGCCCTCTCCCCGTGGCAGACTCTGGGATTTCCATGCTACTTGGACCGAGCCCAGTGTAGATGCCAAACGCCATTATGCTGACGTGATATGGATAACACTCCTTGCGTCTATGGTAAAAGAAGTTCCTGCTCATATGTTTCGAGCATCTCGTGATCTAGGTAATCCTTTTGTAGATTCAACCCCTTTTGATGAATGGAATCTTCGGATTCAAAGCTATCGGGAAATTTTGGTGGACGGGAAAGGTAATGAATTTAGCAAGCTATTCATCCGCCAGAAAGGTATATGTCCCGTCTGCAATCAAGGCTTAGGTTATTTGACTAGCTCTAATTTAGAGATTCAGGACCTGCGGCCTTTTTATAAGAACTCGAAAGTGCCTGGTGATGGTAATTTGTTGCACAAATCCCTTGTGCACTCTTGGTGTCTTGTTACAGAACATGCTTGAGAATAGACTACATAGGTTATGGGCATATTCCGCGAAGAGCCCAGTGCTTTGAGAGGAGCTCGCTGGGTTCTGTGGGGGGCTTTGCTGGGAACGGCAAAATCTATCCCGATCCTGAGGTCTATATTCTAATCTCGCCAGGATTCGGTATCATTAGTCATATCGTTTCTACCTTTTCAAGAAAACCCGTATTTGGTTATCTAGGCATGGTTTATGCCTTGATCAGTATTGGAGTTCTTGGATTTATTGTGTGGGCGCACCACATGTTTACCGTAGGCTTAGATGTTGATACACGTGCTTACTTCACTGCGGCTACCATGATTATTGCCGTGCCTACTGGAATCAAAATTTTTAGTTGGATTGCTACCATGTGGGGAGGTTCAATACAATATAAAACACCCATGTTATTTGCTGTAGGATTTATCTTTCTGTTTACTGTAGGGGGGTGCGACGTGCTAACCGGAATGGATGACGTTTACTTCGCCATAACCCCAGAAATGGCGACAGACGGACGTATTCTCTCTCCAGTTGACGTGTAGGGGAGACCCCAGAAGCAAAGATGAGTAGGGTGAAAAAACCCCTCCTTTGGGGGCTTCCGAAAGGTGGTACCCTAAAAAGGCAACGGAAGGAACCAAAAACAACGAGGTAATTTGCACTAACGGGAGGCGAACCCGGTGGACCCCTTGCCGGGTCAACGCGTCAACTCTCTCGAAAATCTCGTACGTGGCCAAATGGCAGTAGGGTGCAAGCAATTCAAGGCTCAAGTAAGCCTCGCCCGCTATGAAGGACTTGAGGTTCCCAATCCCAACACCTAACCGGATGACGCCATTTCTGTCAAGCACGGGACAGCAGGTGACCCACCACTTCACTTTGCTGAGGAGGCCCTCGACAAATGAGGTTTGGAAAAATCTTTTTGCTATACCCTTGCTACGCGGGCCAGGCGCACAGGCGTGTGAGGACTTCACTAGTCAGGCGGATAACTAACCTGATAGCGAAAGAACTGCATTCCATTCTCAACAACGACAAAAGCAACCTTAACAACAACCTTAACCCTTGCAGATTTCTATTTCAAGGAGACCTGATCGAGTTGGCATACAAATGTTTTAGTCTTCGACCCTTGCATTTATTTAGCCCACGGTGTCATCGGAACTGGACTGCAAAAGCACCACTGAGCTCTGAAAGGGCATAGAACAAAATACTACGGCAACATCGACCATTTCATTTTGGTAAACCTGTTGAAAAAGAGATAGGAGACTTATACGATTCGTTTCGTTGGCGCGTTGAGCAAAATACGAGAGGACTACAAAAGCTGAATCCTAAGAGGAATATGCAACTACTATTCGTTCGTTGATAAGTTCTACCAATTAACAAATGAAATGAAACTCGTCATCAGGAGCTGCTGTGTTCGCACTCTAATCATACTAAAAAAAGCAAACGCCTTACAACTACAATGGGACGGATTAAAACAAGAGGCCGCAGGCTTCTCCAGAAGTGATATATCAACATCATTTTCCAGGGAAAGGAACTCGGAATTAAGTCAGAGGTTACTTTCTGGTGTTCTGCAGTTATAGAAGTCCGAACCAAGACAAGAAGAGCACACAAGTATGTTGGAAAACCCCAACCAAAAAGCTTGGTCCCGCTACGCCTCTTTTCAAAAGGCTACGCGGCAGATCTATACTGGACGATACCAGATGCCTAGTCAACAAATCCGGACCAATAAAGAGGACACAACAATAGCAGCGCAAGTTGAGCCAACTCGACAAGAACATCTCACAGATAAACGAGATGCTGCCCAGACTAAAAGCTCATGAAACTGAGAAAGTTGTTGAAGGGGCGCGGCAATATATAATATAATATATGTTGCGCCCTTGCTGCCGCGTTATTCTCTGGCTACACTTGCCAAACTCGAGCACGAGAGAGCCGACCACGGAAAATACTTCTTCGGGCTCTCTCTCCTCGATCGAAAAGATAAACTCAGAGGGAAAAAAAGGAAACCGGAGAGGCACCGCAGCCTCGTTCGACACGTCGGTACAGGCTATGAAACCCGTGCCAAGTCGTGAGAGAATTAAACGCGCGGGCAAGCCGTATGATGGGAAAACTATCATGTACGGTTACGAGAGAGGTGCACTAAAAGCGCAAGGGAAACCCAAAATTGGCCCCACGCGAGTAAGGGCACCTACTCTACTCTCACTGGAATAGTATTGGCCAATTCTGGGCTGGACATCGCTCTACATGATACTTATTATGTGGTTGCACATTTCCATTATGTTCTTTCTATGGGAGCTGTTTTTGCTTTATTTGCAGGATTCTACTATTGGATAGGGAAAATAACTGGTCTTCAATATCCAGAGACTTTAGGTCAAATTCATTTTTGGATCACTTTCTTTGGTGTGAACTTGACTTTTTTTCCTATGCATTTTTTAGGTCTTGCAGGTATGCCACGTCGCATTCCAGATTATCCAGATGCTTATGCTGGATGGAATGCCTTTAGTAGTTTCGGCTCGTATGTTTCTGTAGTAGGAATTTTGTGTTTCTTTGTAGTGGTTTTTTTTACTCTAACCAGTGAAAACAAGTGTGCTTCAAGTCCTTGGGCTGTTGAACAGAATTCAACGACACTTGAATGGATGGTCAAAAGCCCTCCGGCATTTCACACTTTTTCAGAACTTCCGGTTATCAAGGAAAGCATTTAGACGTCTTAGCAGATGGTGCCACTTAAGCACTTACCCGCTCTGCCCTCGTTGGACAACGTCCATTGGGGGGGCGGAGCCCCGCCTCGCCCCGAAAAGGAATGGCAAAAAGATATTCATTTAACAAGGGGCCCTGAAAGGGCCGCCAAAACTAATTATGACGTTAATGTAATCAATTTCTCAATTAATTGGAATATGGCAACTCAATTTGTTATGCTGGAGAAAAAGAAGACGATTAAATAACGAGAACAGATATTTGAACAGTTATGGCAAGAATGTATAGGTTGCCAATGCTTCTGACGTATTCATTAATATTAAAGGAGCACTCCGCATACGGTGCATAGAAGAGTGTAGAACGAATAAGCTGTCAAACAAACAGCAGAAATTACTACTCGCTTCGACAAGAACCAAGACCGAGCAAAAACTACAGAAAATTTTTGATAAATGACCAATAAAAAAAAAGATAGTAGAAAGAAAAAATACTAAAAATGAAGAGCACTGCTTCTTAATCATGTCGCCAGTATTGATTATATTGCCTTTATAAGATAGGTTGGCATAATTTAGATAATTAATGAAAGAGACAGATAGATAATTAATGCTGACGGTGACGTAGATTACTGGCGGAACTTGAAAATAACGGGAATCCGCTCTTGATGGAAAAATTCTAGATATGACATGAATTTGCGGGAGCTAGATAGGAAGATATCTATATCTATTGTTATTCACAGTTGCTATCAAACAACTCCAACACTGCAGGATTGCTGCAGATTGTTCACATGGAGAGAAATGAAATAGGAATAGTAGTTGGTAACACCTACAACACTTCTCTCTTTTCAGAGCCGCATCCTACTGGGCTGCTAGTTTTCTTCGCCTAATCTAAGCCAACAAATTTTCTTGTAACTTTTCTCTTTGCGTTTTTCACTATCTGAGCTTAGATTAGAGGCCAAAGGTTTCTCACGAAGAAAAAAAAGGGCGTGAGCGGCCATAAAGACATCAAAAAATATATATATATTTTAGTTTAACGTAATTACTCGTACTAGACGAGCCAACGTACAATGTATATTTTGATGTGCATATCAACTGCCAGGGGAATTTCTATAAAAACATTTGGGTATAGCAGGACTTGAACCTGCGACCATTAAGTTAAAAGCCTAATGCTCTACCAATTAAGCTATACACCCAAAAAAATATATATATATTTTTTTTTATCATTATGGAATTTGATGATGATAAATTAGTAAAAAACAACAATGACCTGCGGAGCAAAAAAATATATATATATTTTGGGAATTCAAAGCGCAACGTGTTACGCATTCATTTCAGTCTAATTTTATTACTTTGGTTTTCTAGAATATAGGCTTAGTAGGACTCGAACCTACAATATCACCGTTATGAGCGGTGCGTTTGAACCAATTAAACTATAAGCCCTGGATTCGATATGCTAGTAAGCATATTGAATCAAACGTAACCTGTCGCCCTCGTTGACTATAGGTATAAGAGGCTGGGAATTAGATGAAAGAGGCCGCTCAAAGATTAGTGGCGTAGAATAACGCGGAAGCATTTGGTAAGTTAACAACGACCGAGGGCCGCCGCAGGCGCGCGGCCGAAAAAACGAGAATCTAGACCCGCGGCCGCTTCGCGCCTTTGGTCTTCGGTCCCATCATCAATCGAAAAGCACGCGAAGCTATG